TGCCTACTAAGGATCTCCAATCGGTTGCATTACAAGTGGATAGTATGTAATCTCACCTTTCGAAGCAGCGTAAATGCTGAACTCACAATCCACAGTTGATCGCTCAGATTCACTCTCTACCTCCTTAGGTAGAGAACGCACGGCGCCAGCCTCTTGCCAATTGATTCTGAGTAGCTTTATCAAGATCAGAAGCGAATCGTGCAAATTGGTAAGGCAAAGCGCTTTCTTTTAAGAAAGTCTCTGGTTCCATCTTTCTTTCTGGTGTTAAGCCACCTTTTGATGCAAGTTCGTTGAGTAATTGCGGATCAATAGTACTTGGAATGGCTCTCTCATATTGATCAATTTTTTCTAGTGGCATTCGATCACAGAAGCCGTTGACAGCTGCATAAATTACTATAATTTGTTTTTCAATGGGCAGTGGTTCATATTGTGGTTGTTTTGGAACTTCTGTTAGCCTTGCACCTCTATTTAGTAATGCTTGAGTGGCAGCATCAAGGTCTGAGCCAAATTGCGCGAAGGCTGCTACTTCTCGATATTGTGCCAATTCCAGTTTTGAACTCCCGCGGACTTGTTTCATAGCTTTCAACTGAGCTGCCGACCCGACGCGACTGACGGATAAGCCCACGTTAATAGCCGGTCGGAGTCCACGATAAAAGAGCTCTGTTTCTAAACAGATTTGTCCATCTGTAATGGGAATAACATTGGTTGGGATATATGCCGATACGTCTCCAGCTTGTGTTTCAATGACAGGTAAGGCCGTCAAGCTACCCGCTCCTGTCTCTTCTGATCGTTTAGCCGCTCTTTCTAAAAGACGGGAATGCAAGTAGAAGACGTCCCCGGGGAAAGCCTCTCGGCCTGGTGGTCGGCGTAACAATAATGACATTTGGCGATATGCTACTGCTTGTTTACTCAAATCATCATATATTATTAATGCGTGCATTCCATTATCGAGGAAATATTCCCCCAGGGCACAGCCCGAATATGGGGCCAAAAATTGGAGGGGAGCAGGATCCGAAGCGGTGGCAGCTACAATAATGGAATATTCCAATGCATTTGCTGATGAAAGAATTTGCACTAATTGTGCCACAGTCGAGCGTTTCTGCCCAATCGCCACATAGACACAATACAATTTTGCATTTTCTTTTGCCGTTGCATTCAGTTCTTTTTGGTTTAATATGGTATCTACCGCTATAGCGGTTTTTCCTGTTTGCCTGTCTCCAATTATCAATTCTCGTTGACCACGACCTATAGGAACCAGGCTATCCACCGCTTTTAAGCCTGTTTGCATGGGTTCGTGCACGGATCGACGCTCAATAATACCTGGGGCTTTCACTTCGACCCGTCTTCGTTCGTGATCGCTTAGAGAACCTCTGCCATCAATGGGTACTCCCAGAGCATCGACCACACGGCCTAACAAGGATTTTCCCGCGGGAACATCCACAATAGACCCAGTGCGCTTGACAAGATCTCCTTCTTTAATAGCCGTGTCGCTACCAAAGACAACAATACCCACATTCTCATTTTCAAGATTCAAAGCGATTCCTTTGACTTTGACCCCGCTGGTGTTGGCATTGGCAAATGATACCATTTCCCCAGCTTGAATATCCTTTAATCCATAAACACGGGCTATGCCATCTCCGACGGAGATCACGCGACCAATCTCGGAAAAAGTAACTGAGGACATGCTAGGAACAGGAACCATCACTCACTGCTACCCACAAAAATCAATTAGCCAAGTTCTTCAGAATGTCATCGGCAAAGGCTATTCGAGTCAAGAGATAGAGAAATAGACACATCCCATTGCACTGATCGGGAGGCGCTCGTAGTGACTGAGGGGGTCGAAGACCAAGAAGTGAGTTACCAAGCATTCTTCTCTAGATCCAATCTCCTGGAAAGTAAAAAGAATTTTCAGTTCCTTCTTTCGGTAAAGTAGGATTAGGGAAATCCTATTGATTGCTGCTTTCTCCAGATCCAAACCTCCAGGAAAAGCATGAAAAAAAGGCTCGAATGGTACCTCCGTCACCCCAGAATGAAAAGGCTCGTAGTTCTTGGTCTGTGAAGATGCGTTGTTAGGTGCTCCATTTTCCCATTGAGGCCGAACCTAAACCTGTGCTCGAGAGATAGTTGCCCATACACAGATAAGGAATGTATGGATTCTCGAGAAGAGAGGAGCCGCGGTGGTCCCCTCCGGACCGCACTGAGAAGCGGAATGAACAAGACTCTACTACCACGGATGAGGACCCAGACCCCGGAACGAGCGGAGATTGCCCCATGGTTGATGGCGATGCTTACTTACCTTGATATCTTTCGGACGTAATGATTGAACAATAGCAAACACTAATGACCCATACTCGTAAGGACCTAAAGGTACACCTGGATAGCTTTTCTTTTTAATGTATAACCAGAAACCGCTTTTGTTTCTCAACAGGTTTGCACCGCTCTTTAAAACGGGCACCCTGCAACCTAGACAAAATCCTCAGATGATCAATACCATACTTTTCATAGAAAGCTAATAAAGAGTATGGGTGATGAGATCTAAGAAGGAGTTTGGGTGAGATAGGAGAGCAATTATAATTAAGGTCATCGACCCGCTTAGCAAATTCACCCGCCTTCCGTTTAGTTGATACCAAATTTATTTCGAAATTGATACTCCTAAACCATGAATAAGTTCTTGGTACATTTTAGCAACCTTTTTATCACAAATCATTATATCATCTCCAAGGAGACAATAGTCCTGAAAGTGTCTACCAGGGTAAACTAATTCTGCCGCACTCCAAACAAGCACATGATGATAAAATGCAAATATAGGCCATGAAGATAAGAGTCCTAATGGCTGACCAGTGCGAAAGCGCAAAAACAGGTCAGATATAGGTTTATAATACTTGGAAGACAAAGTCCCGTTCTTAACTCTGTTTGCTTTCATCTTCTTACGCTCCTTAGGGAGAGGCTTAAAGAGGTGTGTCCCAAGTACAACATTTACACATGATACAGCAAATTGAATATCAAAGCATAAATTGAAGACTTGGAAAAGATAGTCTAATGGTACTCGATCTGTTGCCGCCTTCAGATCATAGCAATAATACTGACCCACTTGTGAAAAGGTTTCATTTGATCATAAGTACCATCCATCTTTATGCACCGAAGTACAGACATAGTCCAATTATGGACCGGAAAAAGTTTGATTGATATAGTTGCTTATAACGAAGATGATCCTTTTCCCATCACCCTCACAACTAGACACTAAACGACCAGGAATCATTGGAAAATTAATACTAAAAGTATCTAGCTTAGGTAAGACAAGAGTAGAGAATACAATTGGTCAGAAAATATTTCGTTCATTGGGTCGCGCGGATATCTAGTGCGAGCATTCCAAAGGAGACCGTGAAGGTGTTCCCAAGGAGTACCCTTTGTAGCTTTAACGAGGGCAGTGAACATGACAATTTCCGCTTCTAGTAAAGGTTCTGTTCTACTGAGCAACATAGATGCACTCTGCACCATGGTCAGATTTTGAGAGAGAGAGATGCATCCCGGTTGACGGGGCAATGGCATGGAAGTGATGACAGATTATTAGAGTCATCATGCTTTTCGAATATCACACTTGCACTATCGAATAAGTAACCGCGTAGTGGAACAATTCGGTATCCGATAGAACGTGCATACCTTAGCTCTTCAGTGAAATAAACACCAACAAACTTGCCCCTTAAGGGACGGACCGTTGACAACTGTCCCTTATACTCGGTCCGAAGAATTTAGGTGTGAGGTTTCACGCTGCTTAGAGTCTTATGTAAGTTACTTAGCTTTAATGTGTCACGATTAAAGTTATACCTATTGACAGACAAAGTCTGCTCTCATTCGAGTTCTGATGGGTTCGAAATGAGGTGCAAAGCCTTAGACGTTAGCTCGATTACGCCGCGGGTGATTAGCCCGTGTGTTAGTGCCAGGTAGTCTAGAATCTTCATTAAGGAGAAAAAGATAGATTGTAGAGTACAAGGCAGGACAACCCTTCGTGTAGGTTCGATCTGAGAACCGTAAATAAAACTTCCACAAAAGGTTGAGTCTGTTGCTTTTTATTCACAATCAAAAGACAACAAACCAAAGAAAGGAACAGATACAAGGAAAGACAAAGGGGTGGGTGATCCGATACAGTAAAAATGGAAAGAAGCTCAACACTGACTTTTTCTGTGAGGATTGCAACATGTTTGGACATTCCAAGGACAGATGCTACAAGACCATTGGTTACCCTCCTCCAAAGGAAGGGCAAGCTTAAAAATCAACATGGAATGGGGCATCTGATCAAGCTGCCAAACCAGCCCAAGCAAACATGGTGCAAGGACATGACACTTTCACTCCAGATCAGATGAAAGCATTGCAGGAAATGTTCAACAAGAACTCCTCAGGTTAATAGTGGTAGCGAACACCTTGCGCTGCACATAAAGGTTACAACCCATTTAAATGTGCGTTATGCTCAGATGTCCCCCAGACCTGGACATTCCCAGACTTGACCAAACAGGATAGAATAGGGCAATGGCTCGACCAAATAGGGAGAAGGCAAAGTCGATCTTGACCGCGAGGCACGGGGTAATAAAGTAATCTCGACCACAAGGGCAAGGTCTGAAGTGGACTCATCTGGCTCGGTAGACGCATCTGACTTGGTAGGCTCTTCTGATTCGGTAGGCGCATTTGGTAGGACTGGAAAACTTCTATATTTAACGGTTACTAGCTGCTTGTTTTTCACCTGCTACTATAGTCATAGGAACGTGAGCCGCTCTCTACCTATGGTTGCTCCAGGGACCGTTTCCCCGCCAACTGCCGTTCCACCCGTTGTCGTTCTAAGGGTCGTTTCCCTACCCATCCACTTGTTGTCGGTACATCCGAACCGGTAGTATACGTCGGCAGTATAGGTTCGGGAGAAAGGTGACACCATTAAGTCATGAGATGGGCTCGACCGGCGTGCTCACCCGAGGTTACAAAGTAGTGATATTTCACTTGCACCGTACGAG